CAACGGTGAACAGCTGCCCAAAATCAAAACCGCCTGGAAGTCCGAGGACCTTTAGTACCGTACCCCCAAACCAGCAGCCTTCGCGCCAAGCAAGACCGCCCTTGTCCCTCTCCTTTCAGTCGAGTTTGTGTTCACAACCTCTCCTTTTAGTCGAGTTTGTGTTCACAACCTCTCCTTTTAGTCGAGTTTGTGTTCACAACCTCTCTAGACAAGTGCTCGAGTGACTTCGCCCCTCTCCTTTTCAGTCGAGTTGCTAAAGCACCTCTCGCAATAAGCTCGAGTTCCTCTTTTATAAGAGTAATAAATACCTGCGGACCTTTCCTTTCTCCATTCCGCCTCATTCATTGTTTTATTCCGCAAAGCAAAAGTGGTTCGTATGCCTACTTTACCTACTTGACGAAAGGGAACGCACTTTGTTGAGTTTCCGGGTTTTTTTATAGATTGGATTCAGTCAGCGTCACGACATAATCAAAAGGAAGGAGTGAGGCTTTGGTTACTGGCGAACGCTTCCAAAGGCGACCTTATCGAGTTTCCGGCTGTTTCCTAGATTGAAGTAGCCTTTCGTCGCCCTACCAAACGCAAGAAGTCACTATCAAACAGCTCGCCCTACTGTGACAAAGGTGCGCTCCGCCCGGTGACTAAGAAAGAAATTGGTTTGCGCAACAATACTGATGAGGTCGAGGGAAGTAGGGCTCCTATTGACTAAAGATTGGTTCTTCGCTTTCCTTTAGAATGAAAGTAGCTATGAAGCCCCTACCTACAACTTACTTTGTTTGATTCAAAAGGCGAACAGCCCCCCCAACTAGTCGTATGGGGTGGGGTTCTTGTGGTAAGCTGCCTTGGATATGATATGATAAATTCCTAAAAAAAGGCAAAGTCCGCTATTAGACGAAGATCTTCCTATCAATAGATAGGAATTAGTGTTCGATATAGGGGATAGGATCTATCTGCTCTCTCTAAAAAAAAATTGAGAGAGCAGATATAACGATATAAAATCGGAAGGATAGATAGACATCTAAAGAAAGGGATGTCTATTCTATTCCTCTTTTTTTTATAGAAAGAAAAGATATCTCGTTCATCTATCTTTTGTTTATTTATCATTGATTCTATCTATGAATCAAGTCGAATTCGTTTTTGGCCGAAGCCCCGAATGGATTGGATCGTTTCCGCCAACGAAATGAACGCGGAGCCCGTTCCGAATGCTTCTTCGATCCGGAAGTTCTCGCGAAGAGAATAAGATGCTGCTCCCCCTCCCTCTGTCTTTTTTCGCTTTGCTAATCTTCCCCTTCCCCTCTAACGGGGGCCAGGCGGCGGCGGGCGCGGGAGGAAAAAACCTAAGAGAAGACGCTCTTAGGTCCTTCTTTTTTCAGTGCAACATAGGAAAGCGCCCTCTTTTTGTCATTTCTGCAGCTTTCCAGATTTGGTATTGAACGCATGGCGTAGCTAGGACCTTCAAATCATGTTTGAGCCTATGTTCAAACAAAACCCATCCCCCGGCTGGAAAGAATGCCCGCCAAGTTCTGATAAGGAAGGAACAACCCCGGAAAGGCTCGACGAAGGGAGGGAGATGCGGCGGGGGAAGGAAAAGGCTTTCGGAGATCGAGAGATTTCCTTTCTTTTGCATCGAAAACGAAGAAGGCCGAGGATGGCCTACGGTGCGTGTTATCTGAAGGGAGCACGCTTTTTCGACCGCGGTGCTATGATTGCCGGAGCCTCTCCTCGTTCCGCCCGCTGGCCTATTGGGATAGCAGCCTGCGGGCTTTGCCTGCCCATTAGAATAATAATCAAAAATTCCGGCTCGGCCCGGGAAAGCGCTGGCAACAACAGAAAGGAAGGGGTCCATGTAGCTGCTGCGCCCGCCCCTCTTCTTAGTCAATGGGGCAGCAGGTTCGGCATCTACTAGAAAAGAGAGAATCCACTTCAGATAACCACACCTCGGCTAGGCAGCGTGTGGAATGGCCGAGAGCGGACCTTTTTGGATATATAATCCAAGTCGAGAGTGGAGTTACAGGAACAGCCGTCTGATGGAAAAAAACTTTCACGTTCGGTTCAGAGAGCACTTTTTTCGTTGAGAATTCCTCGTTCCCTTTCGTGTGAATTCCCCAGTGGCGAATTTCAAACTTGTGGGTCTATTCAATCTCTCGAGCCCCGAAGAAAACCCCCTCCCCCTCGGACTCCATATTCCTTTTGACTCTATATATGTGGGCACCAGATATCTATGAGGGTTCACCCACCCCGGTTACAGCATTCCTTTCTATTGCGCCTAAAATCTCTATTTCTGCTAATATTTTACGTGTTTCTATTTATGGTTCCTATGGAGCTACATTGCAACAAATCTTCTTTTTCTGCAGCATTGCTTCTATGATCTTAGGAGCACTGGCCGCCATGGCCCAAACGAAAGTCAAAAGACCTCTAGCTCATAGTTCAATTGGACATGTAGGTTATATTCGTACTGGTTTCTCATGTGGAACCATAGAAGGAATTCAATCACTACTAATTGGTATCTTTATTTATGCATTAATGACGATGGATGCATTCGCCATAGTTTCAGCATTACGGCAAACCCGTGTCAAATATATAGCGGATTTGGGCGCTCTAGCCAAAACGAATCCTATTTCGGCTATTACCTTCTCCATTACTATGTTCTCATACGCAGGAATACCCCCGTTAGCCGGCTTTTGTAGCAAATTCTATTTGTTCTTCGCCGCTTTGGGTTGTGGGGCTTACTTCCTAGCCCCAGTGGGAGTAGTGACTAGCGTTATAGGTCGTTGGGCGGCCGGAAGGTTGCCACGAATAAGTAAGTTTGGAGGACCGAAGGCAGTTCTCCGTGCACCGGACACGTAGCTTACCGAATCAGTTGCGACACCGATGGGAATGCATGCTACGAAAGATAGGGTCGAGTCTGATACATCAACCGTCTACTCAATATCCTTAGTAGAGTCCACAATCACTACACGAGATGAACCTTGGTTTGGTGAATTGAAGTTCGCCTTAGGTGTAATAGGACTCCCAGTTACTGCGCGCGATCGTATACTGAGATGCTCCCCGCCGGTTGTTGGAACGACGCGAGCCGGGACGGGCCTGGATTCAGAAAGATGAAGGGCCCCAAAGTAGAAATAGGGGGTTACAAATTCCCCATCTCATTGGGGGCGGAAAACGAATCGACATCTCGATGTGATACAGCCTTTTCTTTTTTAGTTGGGAAAGAACGGCGAAGTCCATCCGAACCGAACCGTCCAATGAAGAATAAGAGGAGAGCAAAGCGCCAATGGCGCGCGAAGCGCATGCGGAGCAGGCACGGAATCAGTGTGGAGGAGAAGCAGCCGAGCTCATTCCCTTCGCATCCTGGGCCCAAAGCAGTGCAGTCTTTCCTGGCCAAATCAAGGATTTGGGGCTTCTTGCTACGCTACTTAACTATACTATATAAATCCTTTAGTAATATATAAATGGAAAGATAGATCCATCCATCTATCCTATCCGATTTCCATTTTGATATCTAAAAAAGAATCGATTTCATTCAACGTTTGATTCAAAGAACTGCGCTTAGCCCCCCCGCTCATGAAACGGCTCTGCTGCAATGGATGGCAGAGGGTCCGTAGTACCCAAAGCACTGGAGTGATCCAGTAGCCGGGAAGGGGCCTAGAAGTGCCTACTACTACACCATACTACACTTGGCTCTACACATTTACCGAGCTAACCCCTGTCCAGTGCCTGGCAGAGCTAAGGGGGCTTCAATCCTTATTCCTTATCCCCATCTTCGCCCAGGCTAACGGGGCCTTACTTATTCAGGGGGGGAGCCTCGAGAAGCACTGTTGAGAAGAAGATCCTAGGCCCCTCTTCATTCTCTACAGGGTTTCTTTCTTCAATATAGGTGACAACGAGCGAGGCAGAGATGGAAGAGATCAAAGACGAGAATAAGAAGCCAGTAAACTTCCTTTTTGATCATTTTGTTTGATAGAGGGGGATAGAAAAAATGGACAAAACTGACTCGCATTTCTCATCGAACAAATACGAAAAAAGAATCATATTGAAAACTTAAACCTCACCTCTCCTCTCGTTTCACTCTCGTTCCTCTCCTTACAGTCGAGCTCCTTTGTTCCTATGGACCTCTCTAGACAAGTGCTCGAGTCATGACTTCGCCCTCTCCTTTTCAGTCGAGTTGCTAAAGCACCTCTCGCTACGCTCGAGATCTTTGAACCTTTCAGTCGAGATCTTTGAACCTTTTAGTCGAGTGCCTTTGGCCCTCTCCCAAGGATAAGGTCTCATTAATTAGTTGATGAGGGGTCGAGTTACTGCGTTCCTAACCTAACCCCTTCCTTCTCCGAGCTTTGTATTATAAGTGATCCGAACCTGCCCGGAGTGAGCCTCCCATAGAGGCAAGTTGGTGAGCCGTATGATGGGCAACTATCTCCTGCGGTTTGGAGAGGACTCAGCTGTTAGTTAGTATCCCCTTGGTTTCGGGGTGGACCCTTTCACTCTATTTTATTATATACGCTTAGTGAAAAGAATGTTTTTTGATACACCTAGGACATGGATTCTATATGAACCAATGGATCGTAATAAGTCGTTACTACTAGCAATGACTTCCTTTTTCATTACTTCATCCTTGCTATACCCCTCTCCTTTGTTCTCAGTTACTCATCAAATGGCACTCAGTTCATATCTTTAAGTTCGATCATTGACAAGGTTCAAAGAAAGGGTGGGCCGTCGGTTTTAATCCAATATTATGCACTTTTTTTTTCAAAAATACGGAATTCACAACTAGAAAGGGAAAGGTTTCCGCCCCCCGCCATCAACGGTAATCAATTCTTAAAGAGTAAGCTCACCGCTTTCTCGCTCACTCTTTCTTCTTTCCCTTTGGCTGACCTCGCTTGACGGAAGCCTGCTTATTTAGCGACACAACAAAAGAAAGCACCTGTTGGTTGGTTTCACGATTGTCGAAGGCGGCGTAACAACTCTTTCTTCCCTTTTGTCAGCTCAATTCTTTTTTTTTTTTATAGACTATATCTATAGCCTCACACTCGCCAGCTGAGTTCGTTGGCTAGTTTTGATCACCCCGAATTCGATTTCTCATGCGAGACAGAGGTAGACAAGATAAAGGTCAATCGCGGGTTAACTACTTATTTGATTAGAAAGACCAGGCTATTCCGCTCGCTCTCAGGAGCTTGAGTAGACCGTTCGTTCAACTCGCCTGAAGGAGACTAGACTTCCTTAAAAAGAAAAACTCGCTTCGCTCCCTTCGCACTCGTTTACCGCTTGCTCTTCTTATTCATGATTATACCGTTCGCAGGCATTCCTGGTCAAACTGACTGGCTTGGGGCCTGGGGGGGAAGAATATTAGTTCAATAGCCAAAGCGGACCAGAGAAGGTTAGTTTAGTGACCCGCAGAAATAGACCAAAGAAAGACCGAGGCGCGAAGCGAAGGGAAAGTCAGGCTTGATTGGCTAAGGGGCATAGGTAAGGAAAAGCTCTTCAAGAGTGGTCTTCGAACGAAGGGAGTATAGGAGTTCGATCTGTTGTCTTAGAAAGGTGGATAGGGACCTATTAAGTATTACTTTTTGTTTAGTGCCCGGGAGGTGCTTTAGCAAACCGACCGAAAAAAAGTAACTAAGCTCACTCCCTCAAGGCTTTGCTTTCTTCCTGGAGCTTAAGTTGTATTGGAAAAATTCGGTTAAGCTCTTCTGGCTGAAGCCGACCTACTTGCCCCTTTTTCTAGCTTTTTCATTATGCTGGTTCAACTACTGCTTATGCTGGAAATCTCTCAACACCGTCAATCCACTCTCAATAGATGCTGCCCAGTATGAAAAGGTGATAAGTAGAACTAGGGGAAGAATCTTCTTTGGCTCGGTAATGGAATCAAAAGTTTGCCCGAACAGGGATATAGGAAGAAGCCAATAGGCTACAGGGTTGCCAGCAGACTTGCTTGACCTATTGCAATGCCAGTATAAACTTCTGGCACGTGGTCGGCTAGCTAAAGATCAGTTTCGGTTCTAGGCAAAGATCCGCCAATAGCAGTGACTTTCCCAGTTCCCATTCTTTATTGTCCAGTCATCCTTGATAAACAGCTGTTGGTACAACTGTCATCGGTAAAGGGGCTTGTTGCCTCCGATACCTTATCTTCCTGTATATGACCTGTGCCTAAAGCACATTGCCAATAAACTGTTCTAGAGCGAGCAATATCCACACACTCCCATAGAAGGCCAAACTTAAAGACCTGTTGGTCGAAAGTCGAACGCTTCCAAGAGTGGGCACATATCTCAATCTCAAAGAACTTTGAAAGAGAAGGATCTCCATCAATGAAAAGAAGGTAGTATGAACGGATGTGCTGTAACCAGGATTCCACCCAGTTACGATAGAAAGTATACTCATTCATAGCTGCCTCCCCTTCAAAGACGACATCCTGAGGAGGCAATTGAAGTCGTTTAGGCTTCAATTTTCTCTTCAGCATCTCAACTAGAATTCCCTTTATGTATGGAGAGAGGGGACTTTGTCTCCAGCAATCCACCACTCTAAAGGTAGTTGAGACGATGACGGGGGTTTAGAATATATTGTCCTCAATCTAGTCCATTTCTTGGACACACTTGATTGAAGGTTTGCCCTCACCCGGAAACCAGCACCTGAAAGGCGCGCCACAGTATTCAAAGAACAATTGTAACGCACTCGTAGTGCACAGATTCCAAGTGAAGACCGAAAAGTTAATAGTGCCTTTAAAGAGATTGGAGACAAATCCTTTTGAAGCGATTTGCTCGTACGGGGCAGGACCCATACTAAGAGAGGGGAGGGAACGTGGTAAGGTCCAAGTAATCTCGTATGATTTCTTAGCTATAGTAAGCATTTCAATTCAAAGAAGGAATCACTAAGCACAGATTTCTTCTAAAGTTCCTAGGGGTTTCTCTCACAGCTAAACATTCTGGCTTTGTTGTAAGTGCTTTCCCGAAGGAATCACTAAGCTCATCTTTCTGTGCTGATTCCCAAAGAGATCTATTTATTAGGGAACAACAACTGAAACTTATGTCTACAAGAAACCTTGTGTGCTTGCTGAACTCATTAACTTGCTTAGTTCGGGAAGACAGACTTCCATTAACTTGTTTAGTTACCTCCCGGGGAAGACTTCCTTCTTTAACGTCAGAAGTGTCTCGCCAGTTCCCGTTGACAACTCTTCCTTCTGATCCCAAGGAATGCGCGTCTGGTGGTATCATCGTATATAAGATCACGGCTGCATTTAGGATGAACTCCAGTTCTCGGCATCAAGACCGACAAAGAGCGTATTGGACCTAGAAAGAAAGTAGCAGAAGGGGCGTAGCGGGCAACTATGGGTTCTCGGGGCTATTCCTAGTGTAAGTTTATTAATAAGAAAGTAAGTCTTCAGTTATAGTCTTCATGGAAATAGTAGTATATGCCGCAAATGGTCTGCTAAAGCTAATGTCCGAAAATCCTCTGCTCATCGAAATCGAAGAGGGGCATTCAAATAGTGAAAGTGAATCTATCTCACTAGCTCAAGTCCCACTGCTCTTATTCCGCTAATGCCGGGAGAGCGTCTAAAAGGATATCCCTCTGGAATTGCAATTGGAGAAAAGGGGCTTTGGGACATTCTCCCCGTAGATGCTGAGAATCTTGCAAAGAGCCTAGTTGTACTACCAGCAGCCTAATTACCATCTCCGTTCTATCAAAGGCATGAAGTGAAGGAGGTTACTGCGGTTATTCCGCCGGCCAACAAGCCCAAGGTGAGACAGCCCTGCTAACTCGTACTCTTCTTTTAATGCCCTAGGATCGGATTCAATAGTAGCTGAGTCATGAAAAGCAAAAGCAAAGACCCCTCCGCTAGATTCAACTTCCCCTGAGCTTGACCTGCACACACTTGCACTTTTTTCGCCCGGCGGATTATAGTTTCGGGGATTATTATTGTCTTCTGTCTGGCTGCTGTGATCAGCTCTACAATCCAAGACCCCTCAGAGTATTTCTGTTTTATCAATTCGTTTTTTTACTTTATCCATTAAAGAAAGAGGATCGGTTACTTGTCTCTTTACTTTTTTTTGATAGTTCCCAGGTTGATAGACTATTAGTTTAGTTTTAGGCTCACATACCCTACTTGATTGATTGAGACCCCCGAGGAACTGGATCGACTCTAAAGTAAGTAGCTGTACTTGCCTTTTTCTTAGAGTAGATTGAGGAAGAAGTGGACGTAGTCTTGCTGCATCCCCTGAAGGAGAAGGGGCTGGCTAACCTATCTTTAAAATAAGCTGGATCATCTGGAGTTCTTACCAAGAAGTCTGTTGGTACAAATGTCATCTGAGATGTGAAAGCGATTTGACTAGTTGACTAATCAGTAGAGCCGACTGTAGCATCGAAAGAGTCAGTGCTGGGGAAGGAACGAATCGAATGTATGTTCTGTAACAAGAAGGTTCCTTGATTGGATTCTTCTTTTTCAAGAGCAAGCCCATAAGGACTCTGTAGATCGCGAGAATGCATGTTCTGATGTTGCACGGGTAAGAGGCTCATCTGCTTACTTAAAGTGAGTTTCACAGAAGGGAGGAGTTTAGCAAGAAGGATGACTCTCGATTCAATCATTAGTGGGATTACGGCAGTTAGTCTTAGAATGGTTTTCGCAATTGAGTCAGAAGCATCGGCTTTGAGGAAGAGGCTAGATACTTTATACATATTACGGGGGACGCCTTAAACTGGACACTCTCTATCAGTGGAGAAGAGAGGTGATAACACAGTCTTGTGGCATCAAAGGCTTGGGCACATGAGCCAGAAGAACATGGATCTCTTAGTAAAAAGAGGATTCCTTGACAGAAAGAAAGTGTCAACCTTCAGCATCTTTGAAGATTGCATATACGGCAGAGCTAAGAGAGTGAGTTTTGATTTAGCTCAACATGATACAAAGGAAGAAAAGCTGGATTATGTTCATTCAGACCTATGGGGAGCTCCTACAGTTCCTCTCTCATTGGGAAAATGTCAGTACTTCATCTCATTCATAGATGATTACACGAGGAAGACATGGGTTTACTTCCTGAAATAGAAAGATGAGGCCTTTGGGAAGTTTGTTGAGTGGGCTGTTATGGTGGAGAATCAAGCAGAAAGGAAGGTGTCAACCTTAAGGACAGATAATGGTCTTGAATACTGCAACAAGCAGTTTGATGTCTTCTGCAAAGATAAAGGAATTGTGAGGCATAAGACATGTGCTTACACACCACAACAGAATGGTGTAGCAGAACGCATGAATAGAACAATCATGGAGAAGGTTCGAAGTATGCTGAGTGATTCAGGGCTTCCAAAGACCTTCTGGGCTGAGGCTACACACACAGCAGTAGTTCTCATCAACAAGACTCCCTCATCAGCTTTGAACTTCGAAGTTCCAGATGAGAAGTGGGCAAACAAAGCTCCCACATACAGCTATCTGAGAAGGTTTGGTTGTGTCACTTTTGTTCACTCAGATGAAGGGAAGCTCACACCTAGAGCTAAGAAAGGTACGAAGGTGTAAGGGGTCTGATGGAAGCACTTACTTCTTTCTGTTTTCTAGGGAAAAGTAACAACAAAGGGTAAGCAAAGTAGAAGCTTTGCCAGAAGCAAGACGAGGAAGTGGAGCTGTCGTATAAGCGGTAGCTTCCCCCGACCTCAGTTCTCCTGTGCCCTAGCTGAGCCTTATTGCTTAGCAGTGAGAAAAGAATTCTATTCTATTCTATTCTATTCTATTCTATTCTATTCTATTCTATTCTATTCTATTCTATTCTATTCTATTCTATAGTCCATACTTAACATATATTCTTCCTTTTTTAGTTAATCCAATATTACCAACAAAACATTTAGCGTGAATACCAGGCTTAATATAATAGACCCTCAAGACATAGTTTGACCAACTAAACCTCAGGCTTCGCTCCTTATTAGGCGGAGTCTCTATGAGCCAGGTAGGCCCTATATCAGTCGTAGATCAGTGAGTGAACAATGAGGCTATGCTTTCTTAATATAATAACACTGTAAGCTCATGGTCAATCCATTCATCGGAAGGAAAGAGGAGACGGGGATACTTAAATATGTCACTTTCTTCTTGAAAGGAAAGTCAAAGCAAAGAAAAAGGTCCAAGCCCAAGTATTCATTTTCCCTACCTAATTCATTATCTCTTTTCTTGGTTCACTAAAAGCCGAGAATGAAAGAAGAAATAGGGCTTTGCCCGCTCTATTCTATTCCGAAAGAGGGGATTCGTGCAATGCCCAAGGTTGTCACTTCGTACCTTGAATCTTTGCTTAGTTAGCTTATCTTATTAGAAGAGTAGAAGAGGGAACCCTCTGAATTAGCACCGTATTGCTGCCTTGGCCGAAGCAACTAACCAATTAGGAACTCTTTGACCCATACGGAATCAACAACGAGAACCAGTTTCTTTCTTTCATTTGCTCGCTACGCTTCGCCCTCTGTTTTCTCCCATAAAGCAGTATTATCATGAGGACGGGACTGCTTCCTCGTGTATGTACTGCTTGAGAATCCCCTGCTTGGATCTTTGAAGGACGGCTTTCCTAAGCTTGATGAATGTGCCGAAATTTCTTTTTTTGTGGCGAGCTTCATTCCTTTAGGAGCGGAAATGCCGACATCTACTATTCCATCAAAGAGCCTACTCGTCGTAAGCCCTTCTAGTTCATCTGCATCAGCTAATATCGAATCTCAAGTTTTGCCCCGACGGGGACGGGCTATCATTCGTATCTTAAGGCAGTTCACAGTTACTTGCATCAACAGGAAAGTCATCAGTCCCTTATTCTTGAACAACCTATAATGATTCATTTCCTCTTAGATTACCCCTCTTTTTGTCCCCATTCCCTTTAATCTTAATAAATTGGCTGATTCAATAGCATTGGGCTAACTCGGGAAAGCTTTAGTAAAACAGTACTAATCCCTGGGAAAAAAACAAGGAAATGGGAATGGGAATGGGTATAATGGCACTGGCTATTTATGGATTGGTGCACTCACCCCTTTTCTTTATTGACTATTGGGATATTGATGCGGAGAACCCTATCTATTAATAAAACGGCCGATCTTCGTCTCCTCCTTTTGTCCAATGATTCCTTCTAACAGGGCATTCGTGAACAAGCCACCCTTATTTCCCAAGCGATTCTCTTTTATATAGGAGAAAGATGTGGTCTTCTTCTACTTCGTCTAGTTCATGTGCAGCCTACTCGTGAGCAAGCCCTGCTAACAGCTCTTTTGTACGATTCTATTCCTATTTCCAGGGACATAACTCGATCCGGGAATCTCAATGGGCTTCGCTCCTGTAGATTAGGCAGTCGGGTCAATTTTTGTTCAAAAAGAGAAAAGAGCCTTTACGCCGACAGAGGATTCTATAACCGAAGGCGAAACCACTAGCATTCAATGCATCAATGAATGTGCTTGCGCCCTCTTTTATGCTCGATGCCTATTCTGTTCCTTCTGTGGCATTTGTCACCTATTCTGATTCCCTTGCAGAAGCCCATTACATTCTTCCGTCTTTCTTCTCGTAAAAATGCAGGGGGAATAGACTGAAATAAGCAGCACTGAGTATACCTAATCTACTTCTACTCAAGCACGGGGATTCATTTAGTGGGAAGAAGAAGGAAAGGAACAGCCATTCTCTTTAGACGGAGACCCCAACCATTATTATGCTGAAAGCAGCGAACTCTTTCTTTAATACAATAATGACAGAACCCGCTAGCACACATATCGCCTTTCTCCGCCCATTGGCACACATATCGCCTTTCTCGGCCCATTAACCCCTCCCATCGCGTACCGATATCTCGTTATCAACATACCGCTACCACCGCCTTTACTCGATAACACGATAACTTCCATACAGAAAGAATCTCAATCGCATTGGCAGACGGATCCTAGAGTGATTACACATAACAAGAATTTATGCGCGATAGCCACTACAGACATATCTCTATCTTTTCTCTATCTTTTGCGACCCAGAGACGTGGATTCAGCAACATCCATAACGGGAGACACCTTTACGTCGTATTCAACACCAAGTTTCGAAGAAGCTTTGGCTCATTGACTCCCACGACAGAAAAGAAAACATCAGCAACAATAATAAGAGCATTGGACTTCGCCCGCTTGACTTTCTTCGTTGAATCGGAAGCCTTCCTCTCTTAAGTGTCGTGAAAAGTCTTCTTCGAAACCCGGTGTTATTGAGGTGTGAGGCATTTATGACATAATAGAGTAATGAGAATATTAGACTTTCTAAATAGAGTTCTTCTTTCTTCCCTTCAACCTCCGTCATCGCTAAATGCCTTGCTTGGCTGTTTGAAGCATTTCTCCCATTAGAATATGCATCTGTTTTCATCTTTCCTCGGCTCCTCTCCGCTTTCTTTCATTATATAATTGTAAGCCCTTTTCCTCGGCTGCTTTCTCGTCTTTCTTCGCGATAACTAACTATTAATAATAGTGAGGAGGTGGGATCGATAGGCGACGTACTATAATAATAACCAAGTCTGCGCTTTTGGAGTTGATGGCTTTCGTTGATGCGAAAAGCCGCGTAGGTCTAAGAAAAGATTTGGGTTCCTAACCGATAACCCTATTTCAATTGGGAAGAAAGGATAGATTATTTCAGTGGATTCCTCTCGTTGATGGAAGCATAGGTCTAAGATAGCGTGAAGCTTCATAGGGATCTAATTCGTTTGGTTCTATTTTAATAGATAGCTTGATTGATGAGTTTTCTTTCCTTTGACCTCCTTTTTTTAATGTCATAGATAAGTGAAGTAATCCCGAAAGAGCAGAGGAAGAGGCCAGTTTTATTAATAGATCTAGGTCTCCTAATTTCATGGTGTTTTTGTTGTGATTAGTTATAGATGCTTATATATATATGCTTCCTTACGTCTCTCTCTAGGCTCTCCAGTTGTTGCTGAAGCCGAGGCGCTGTGGAGTGGATCCTAGGCGTGTTAGCGAGTAAGTAAGTTATGTGATGAAAGCGTATGGGGCGTTGGGAGGTCACCGAAGAAGGTGGCTGGGCGCGTGTAGCTCGACGAACCCCAGAAGAAAGTGGCCTGGCGGGTTGCTCGACAACCAATAGAACAAAAGAAGTTGGCTTGCAGCTCGACGAACACCAAAAGAAAGGCGTCTCCGTCTAAAGAGAATGTTGCTAAATTACGCGAGTGGGGCCCGTGGTATTTGGTTATCGAAGGAAGAGAGTAAAGGCATAGAGTTTCTTTGTCCCAGGAAAGGAAGAAAGAGTAGATAGTTTGTGTATCTAATACGGAGAACTTCTCGTTGAAGGAAAAGAGCTCGTATCTCTTATCTTATAGGTATAGGAGAAAATGCCTCAGAGGTCTTCTTATCTTATCTTATCTTATCTTATCTTATCTTATCTTATCTTATCTTATCTTATCTTATCTTATCTTATCTTATCTTATCTTATAAGGTTAAGGTAGAAAGGGCCCAAGCAGACGAAAAGATAGTTCTCTCACGTGGGCCCATGTTCTGTATTAGCTCTCTCGTGCGTATGTGTGGGCGTACCAATAAAGTAAAGAAGAAGGCAGGCCCCGCTGTCTCTTGGGAAGTATTCCCTTTTGTTGCTGCCGAAGTCCAAGTCCGAGGCCTATTTGTTCTACTTGAATAATTCTGTTGGGCTGCTGCCGCCGTCAGTTCTAAGTTCAAGTCGAAGGTCAAGGCGGGACCCGTTTTTCTTTCAAGGGCAGGCATAGCGCCTTTGTCTTTAAATAAATGTATATTCCTTTCTGCCTTTAGCCTATTATTGTATTGTATTGTATTGTATTGTATTGTATTGTATTGTATTGTATTGTATTGTATTGTATTGTATTGTTCTTTCTTCTGCCTGTATTGTTGGATACATATATAATTCGTTTGTCCGTCATAGATAGAGAGATGCGATTTCTTTCGTTGCCCCTCTGTGATCGGAAAAAGGTCAAACCACCAATTCCCTTCCCTTGGGGCCTCCGCCATGGAGAAAAGATGAAATGATGGATTCGAGTTTTGTTCCCTGAAATCTGTGATACATTTCTAATTCGTTTTGTTATTCTAGAAGAACCGATGGCTTTCCTATGGTTTAAATGGCTACTTTTAGAATTCGTTTTGTTGTTATTGATAGCTTGATTGATGGTCCTCGCCTTCAGCAACGCCGTGTTTGGTTTCTCCGTCTACTCTTTTGGGTTCTAAAGGACCATATGCTTTCGGTTCTCCTCTCCTTAAAGATGATCTCTATCGTCGAAAAAAGCATGATGTGTGCTTTCGAGGAATATAGGGTTTCTTAAAGGACCAGATGTCTTTGATTGCTTTCATCCCTTAATTGTAACCATTTCGAATTCGTTTGTCTGTTATATTATAGAAATAGAAGTACCGCTGTGTTTTCTTTCCCTCTGTCATCTCGAAATGTCCAAATAATGGTTTCGAGGAGAAAGGGCCCGATGTCTTTGATTCCTTCTCTGGGCTTTCTTCCCCGGGTTGAAAGATCTATTTGAATGGGAATCTATATAAATGGCGTGATTTCACGGGTTTTCTTGCTGGGAAGGAAAGGATGCTCCACCTAACGCAACTATTCTATTGCGGGGTCGTTTTGAAATAAGTAGGCAGGGCAGTGAAATAAAGTAGGAGGGGCGGTTGTTTTCGAATAAGTAGGAGGGCGAGGAAGAGCCCTGTGTTGCTGCTGACGTGAAGTCGAAGTCCAATGCCTTTATTATTGTTGCTGACGATGTTGTGAAGTCGACGTCTAGGGCCAAGTCCAAACCCGGTATTGCGGAATCCACGTCCTTTAGTCGCCGAGGAGATATATATTTCTGTAGTGGATTTCGTGCGATAGAACTCTTTATTAATGATGGATGGTTCTAACTCGCGGAGCCATATGAAAACGTGATTGAGATCGTTTATTATATTAGTTAGTGGAAGCTATTTTATTATATTATCGAGGTCGTCGAGTCAAGTGAAATAATCCCGTTTTCTTCTCTTATTATAAGTCGATGGATCGAGTGGGAGAGAAGATTAGTCTCCGTCATGTTTTTGTAATGAGTTTGCGGAGTATGTAATGGATTAGGTAGTTGGTGAAGTTATTTCCTTAGTGTCCATGCCAAGATGGTCTATTCCATGTGAAGAGTTCAGCCATGTCAAGATGGGATATGAGGAAATGTAGGGATTGTGAACGAGGAGTGAGCAATCCCGGCTACTGAGTGGTATCGGTATGTCAAGAGTGGGCTAGGCCATGCCAATGCTTTTGATTCTGGGCCAATGGAAGAGAGAGAGTACAGCATATTCTCAGTGAAGGGGCGAAACAAAACTAAGGAAAGTAGCATTCCGAGTACAAAGTTTGACTAATTGGCTCAGTTGCACTGTGAAAAGGTACCGGAAGGAAGAATGAAAGCTAAACAGCTTGGAGTTCCCATTCCGAACGGAGAGAGATAGATTCAACAGAGGCTTTCCTAGGAAAAAGAGAGGGGGATATATTGAAAAGAGAGCAGAAATCCCATTACAAGCTGTAAAACAGAGCTTACAACAGTCGTATCGCAGTGGACAGAGTAAGCAACATTCATAAGAAGAAGAAAAGGGTTTTTTTCCTAACAAGCCAGCTTGTGTCGGCAGTTAGCAACAAATGCATGACAAATCCATTCGCTTGGCAGGAGAGACAGGATGCAACAGGTATTCCGTAGAGAAGGTATAAATCTATACTATTATTCAAACAAAACAAAGAAGTTCTCTCTTGACTCTTGGTACCTGCCTCAGCTGCACCTACTCGAAAGCAAAGGAAACAAGAAAAGCAAGGCAGCTACGGACCAATACTTCATACATCCTTCCCGGACGAGACAAGAAAGGGATCTTACAGACAGGAAGCACCGCCCGGAACAGCAACAACTACAACGACGGGTAACTCGCTGGAAAAAAGAAGTCACAACTAGATCAAGACCTAAGGAGACTTCGAGCACACATCTTCCCTATCACGGCTCATACTAAGAAAGACTCTCTAGTAATGACAGAGCAGCTAGCCGCTCAATCGTGCCTTACCTCAGTAGATGCATACGCACAACCCGGAAGGCACTCCTTCCCTACAACTTGTTTACTTAGGAATCACAGCTACGCCAGCAATCTATCTCATCAAGCTACGTAGAACCAGGAGAGGAGTGACTCTTAACTGTGCTCTAGCAACAAGCCAGCTAGCCCTTATAGTGCCCGAAGCGAGTGGTTCTAGTTTCTATGAGTAGACAGGAGAAGCACCGCTCAAAATAGCTTTCGCGAAAGCCGGTCATTTTGACCTTGTTTTCCGAAGGTAGCAGAAATCTTCCTTTTTTCAAAAAGTAGACGGGTATTGAATTGTTCTTAGCTTGGCGCGCTTGCTTCCCTCTAAAGAAGCACAACCATAACGCTTTGAAGTCTTAAGTGAATCACTCAATTCTTTCCGTACCGCCCTCTCTCGAAGCAGTATTTCCCTCAGCAGCATATCCTGTTTATTCCGAACTAACATATCTTTTTTATCCCCTTTTATCCCGCGGATTCCGCTTTTCCCCTCAAATTTGAGCTAGGTCAGTCATAGGATTATTTCCAGTCTAGTCTAGAATCAACACCAAACCTTCATTACATTACAAAAGGGCTCCCCTCTTAGCTTTCGCTTAGCCTTGCCTTATCGTTCAACGATCCGAACTTGAACCCACAATCGCTTCTCTTGCTACTTTTCTTTCTTCCTAGAAATAAGAGAAACAAGGATTGGAAGTGGAACCGATTTCCCGGAAGAGGTCTTCGGCTTGCTCTGATATGATAAGAAACTTGGTTCGCTCCCTCTCCCTGTCAACATACATGGGATTGAGCAGCCCCCTATCTCAGAGGGTTTACCCCATGGCCAGTTTGCGATGAAAGAAACTTCAGAATGCAGCCCACATAGTCCTATCAACATACAAGGCTTTTCAATCCAGTGAAAGACAGGTCGAAAACTTCCATATCTGATAGGCATTGTGCAAAGGAAGATTTTTGATGTCTGGTTCTATCTGTCTGTGCTTGGTCTGGACCCTTAGTTCTTGCAGGTGTAAGCGTGCTCCCCATGTAGTTTTCTTCGTTCCCGTGTAATCAGGTGCGAGTGTAACGAGTTTGTTTGAAATAAGTCCAATGAGATGATACGAAAACAAAGAGTGAAAAGCTGGCTTAGAAGAAAGTATAGTGGGCATGGTTTAGAAGGTAGGTTACCTGCTCGTAAGAGGCAGTCTAACTTAGTTAGAGGAAAGCTTGCTCATCAGAAGGATAAGCAAGGTTTGATGAATTCTCCTAGAAGGAAGATCAAAAGTCAAGGTCTTCAATAGTAGTATAGTAGGGAACATATCACAACCAGCAAGCGTATTCACTATTCACGTCAACATTTTAGCAATCGAAGTCGGAGTGAGCCGATTCAATGTCTACAGGGCGTCTGTGTAACACATATCAAAGCGTCTGTTGCCAAGCCTAATATCTGATATCTGTGTTAGCTGCCTGCCTGTCTCTCCCTGCCCACGACATGGGTTGGACTTAGAGTCTCTTTCTTGTCTGTAGTTGGTGTATTCATATCTCTCCTTTGAATGGCATAGATCTTCGTAGTACCAGTCAGCTAACAGGATCGGCGTATGGGCAAGCAAAGAATCTAAAGTCATCCTTTCCTGTCAGTAGCCGGGTAGCGAAAAGACCTTAGGAGGGAGCGAAAAGCACAACTACAAGGGTTTGGTGAATCTCTCTTCCCCAGAGTTGGTATTCTATGTCAGGTCTCAAGTCAAGAAGTGAATCGATCTATAGAGACAGTGGCAAGTCAAAATAGAACCTCAACTCTTTTTCGGACTTTCCGCAGCTGGAAGGAACTAGTCTTTGAAATTAGCAAGAGGATCTAGGCACAAGGGCAGTCAGTGAGGGTGGTTGGAAATCAGCGACAAGCCAGTCTTCTATCACTAGTCAGCTGACCTTAGGAGCGATCGATCTCATGGCCAAGCCAGTACCAAAGCTCAAATCCGGACTGAGTGTGAGTGTCGCAACATCGTTGTTTAGACTGAATTCAGTACAGTAATAGGCAGGTCATTCTTTTAGATTTATGGTATAGCGTAGCTAGTGAGTGAAGCATCAGTTAATATCTTCTTTCTCTTTCTACACCTACTTTCTACCCCTTCTGTCTCGTCACACCCTTCTTTCTCTTTCTACCCCTACTTTGATCTTCTGGAGACAAGTACGGGAAGGTTCTGTTAGTGAGCAATAGCTAGGTGAAAGCGGTTTACTCGTGTACTAGCACTAGCGCGTACTTTGCTCTGTGTTAGGTCAGGGAAGAGAATTGCATATCCCATAGCCGATCGAGGCGGTAAGAAAACTCGAGATCCTACAGATCTAATGGAAGGGAAGCCTTAACCGATAACTTCAATGAACTTCGGTAGGAGCATATCCTTTCTTTGATTAACCGATGGAATAGAATGTTCCTTTTTTTGTACCGGACATACGCGTCCCTATAGGTAAAAGAGCTACAGGAAGGTAATACCTTACTTAAGACCCATTGCCGCTAGGCGAAGAAGAGGTACTTTAGTAACTCGACTGAAAGGAGAGGCCGGCACTAGAAGGATCGGCAGAATAAATAGCTACAGCTACATTCGAGGATCAAGCGACTATGCCCCTGAACTCCACAAAGGAAGCCTTTCCTTCTTTATATACGCTAATGGAAGCAATTCAATTACCAAGGTTGAGGCAGATCCGGAACTACAACCTATACTATCTCGGCTCAAGGAAGGAAAACCAGCAGAGGATAAAAAATGTGATTTCCTTCAACTATAGATATAGAATTGACTGTATTTGCAGCTATTGTTTCATATTCCGATTCGTTGTCCTTTGATGCGGCTACTAAAGGAGTTTCATTGCCAGTCAATTCAATAGCTGCTTCGCACTCCACTACAACAACCAGTGGGCTTTGATTACAGAGATTCCCGAGAGACTAGAGGGATGTTAATGTGAATACGCGGGATCTCAGTGTTCGTACAGGCGATGGGCAATAGGACTCTTTTCCCCAATAGCAAAGTCTCGAAGAAAAAAGGCTAGGTACTTGAGTGAGTCGAGAAAGTTCTCATGTCATATTCCTCGGGAATTGCCTTGACTTAACAAAGGAAGAACTCAAAGCTTGAGAGAATACTTGCTGAAGCGGATCCTCCCGGTAGATGCCCCAGTGACTGAAGGGCGAGAATCATCCCGAATGGTGAAAATCTAATGAAAGGATCGGAAGGAGCATGGCAAGTCCTGCCAGATCCAGATGATACTTTTTCAGAGACCGCCATAGAGATAGAGTATGATATGATAGATGAAGAGGAGAAATCCGTCGGATAGATGAGTGTTAGAACCGAGCATTGAACCTTATAGGAGCCAGAAAGAACTATTGAGTCTCGCTTGCTTTAGAGTTGTGGGTCCGCCTTCTTAAAGAAGGTTCGTGCCCGCCCCACTGTCTTATTGGTAAAGAAGAATCTCGCCCTGGGGTTCCCTTTATGGTCTCTTTCTCTTTGAATTGAATTGAAAGTTCGTATAGAGAAAAATGGCCTACTTCCTCTAACTGGGGCCTTCCAGTTTCATCTTCCTATAATCGAACTGAGGCTGATGCCAGGAAAAGAGAGAACAGAACCAGACAGACTAGCTATCTATCGATTGTAAATGGTATGCGGATACAGGTCGAAGAAGATGAACTATGAGTTGACTGCGTTAATTAGCTGCCTGCTTCTTGCTTTCGTCCGGTAAGGATTTCCCTTTTTTTCCTCCTTTGCTTTCGAAAAGACATTAGAGTCAGAAGCAATTGGCCAGAGTATGATCCGACTGATTGAACTCATAGATGTTCAAGAAGTTCTACTTTTGACCAGTATGAAATGAGTTGAGTTGAGAACTCCTTTCCGGACCTCTGATGTACTACAGAAGAATCATCGATCGGGAACAAGAAAGAATCTGATGTCTAAGCAACGCACCTCTCTCTCCTACTATATGAAAAGCGGTGCCACTAGAAGAATCTTTCGGAAAAGGCTCACTCACCATAAAACATCTATGCCCTATCTACACCAACTACTCTAGGAGTCCCCGTCAACGGGTAGAAAGAAGGGAGTGTACAACGAGATGTTAGAACTCTTTCTCCATGTCGGGTCGCTTTACCTAGACGACCTCCTGGAACTGAAAGATTCGAAATCTCTATCCCTACCGTCTGAAAGAGAAGAGATAATGCTCAAAGACAGCTAGAGTATTCCGTAGCAAGAAGAATAGATCCATATGGGGATGGGGAAACTGCATAGTCCAGCCTTGTCTCCCCCTCCTTTCTTTCACCTTTCCAATGCGCGATCGCCATATTCTCCATTCGCTTCAAGCATCGGCCCTAGCGAGACCAAGAGATATGTCAGCTGGACGGACAGAACCACGATTGACTACGAAGATGGAAAGAGCCAAAAGATCGGTCTCCTTTGATCTCCTCTTCCCTCCCGTACGCTTGTTTTCAAAGAGAAATGGGTTGGTATTCTATTTCGAATCTTTCTTCTTTTCTCTGACCTTCACTCAATAACTGGTAGTACTCTTTTGAGATAGCAGAGGAAAAATCATTACTTTTGCTGTAAGAGATGCGAATCCTTTCTGTTGATAAGGTAAAGCCTTTTTCAAGTATTTTTTAGGTTCAAAAGTATAATTTCAGTATGTAACCACACTTATTCCAGAACCTCCGTGCTTTGCACTAAGTGAGTAATCTTCCCCGTCATTGATTTAGCAGATGAGCTTCTAACAAAGTCTAAGGCACAAGCAGCCGGGGAAAAGCATAACCACCTGTGCGATTTAGCCCGAGGGATACCCTTTCGAGCGTAAAGAAGTCGCATTTTATCTAGAGAGAGCAAGGCGGGAATCGAAGCAATGCACATGTTGAGCGAAAAGAGAGATTTACAAATAAGTAAGTAGCAGCCGAAAGAAGACTCTCTTTTAGAATTGAAATGGGGACCTATGAAGAGGTAGGCCCTGTAAACAAGAGGTCTGCCCTGAGCCAAGGGGCTAGGATTAGGAAGCATCCACAAGAGCGATGCGATTAAATAGCCCATTATCCACTAGGCCACTATAATCCATCTATTGGGTGTTTCATCCATTATTCAATTAACTTGAGTTATCAACCTGGGCACGGTTGAAGCACAACCAAGGGGTACTACCATCAACGCTAAGTCACAAGGCTGGATTAACTCAAAGAGGTATGAAGGGAATACTGAAGAAAGCAGGAAAAGGTCTGCAAGCCTCCCGCATTGGATGTAGTGTATTTTTTCCTGATAAAGGTGCCCGCATTCCTGCTTTGGAAGAATAGCGGTCAAAGTCAAGGGAAAGGGGCGCTTCAAACCGGAAACGCTACGTCTCGCCGAGATTACCTCGGAAATCAACTAGGAATGCTTGGTTACACAAACCCTAAAGAGACACTCTTACACAGCCGCCTCTAACTCGCACTCTTTCTTTACAAAGATCTTGTCTTTCCCTCTTATACAAGTCGAATCTCTTTCTCTCTCTCTTTGCTCCAAGCCAACTGGTAATTGGCCACATCCTCTTGTTAGCGATGCTCTTGATTTCCGAGTTGTTTGCTAGGCTGGTTGATCAAGGATTTGTGCTCTCTGAGCTAGGAGTTTGATTTCTTGGCTTTGTGGACCCTTATAAACCAGCTTTAGTAGCTCGATATCGTACTTTGGATGTTGTTCTTTCCTTTCGATCAACCAATCTTGTTCTAATTCCTTCCTTTCTCACCACCCTTTTAGATCAGATTTTCCCTAGAACAAGGTACACTACGTGATTCCATATTCTGATAATAACCAAAGAAGGAATCTCACCTTAGACATTATGTCCAGAGCGCATCTTTCAATCAGCGGAGCTTCTGTGACTCTCTCTGTTTATCGACGTATGAAGCCTCCTTAAGCTTGTGAGCTATCCTTATTCTATAACCTAGCTGCCAGCAAGACTAATCGGATTTCTTTATAGTTGAAGAAGCCAGCATCTCTTGAAATCTGTTCTAAAGAGAGTGAGTCGACAGGCGAAGCAAGACTCTGATTAGGAACTGGTTCACTTCCCTTTCTATATAGATATAGAAGAGAGAGCGAACGGTTGGAAGCAAGAAAAGAAGCTCTGATTCTGTTGTGGGAAATCCATCTCGCTATAGTATAGGTGGAAGTCTATAAATAAAGAGAAGTCTCTGGAATTTCTGAATTCTGTCAGATTGCAAAGAGCAGCAGACTACCCTTCTCTAGCTCTAGTTATCAAGCTTTACTTCCTTGAGAACGGATGAACTCTTACTTATTGGGACCTGCCCCAGTTACCTCTCCTCTGTTCAAGGTTTGAAGTACTATGTTATTTTCATCGACAATTATTCACAAGGTTCTGTTGGATGTTCCCGTAACTAAGTTTTTCTTTCTTACTTTTTATGTACTTTAGACTTTTATACTTTTTTTAAGTGTGGGGAAAAGGGCGCCCTCTACTTCTACTTTTAACTAAACGCGAACAGCCGGCATTGCAAGCAAATAGAGAGCCCCCGCCCGTTTGAGTCGTTGCGAGCCGGAAAGCGTACCGGCAGTTTTAGTCGCGAAAGGACCGCTTGCTTTATTTTATTATTATTCTAAATAATAGATATATAAGATTATCTATCTATAAACAATAAGAAAATCATTATTTTATCTAATTGGGCATTCCTGGGAAGAGGAAGAAGCAGATAGAGCAAAGGCCTCCCCTTTGCTTGCGTCCGCTCTTCCCGAAGTGAGCAAATTGCATGTAGAGATCCGTAGGGGCTTATAGTTTAATTGGTTGAAACGTACCGCTCATAACGGTTATATTGTAGGTTCGAGCCCTACTAAGCCTACCACCCCTTACTCTTCACCCGAAATAAGGCAGTCGAAGTCGGCACAAGAAGTAGGCGGAGTAGAGGCAGCAGTTGCGGGTTCAGGTGCGGCTAAATCAATATCCCCGTCTGGGGTTGGCGGAGTTGGTAGGAAGGCACGGTTGGCACAGTTCTGTAAATAAGAGATGTCTCATCCGGTTGAGCTGTCGCAATCAGTCTTTCTTTCTCTTCCTGGTAGCAGAACGAATAGGAGATCCAACATGACTGTATTAAGCCTGTCGCAATCAGGGTTAAGCTAGCTCATTGCCAGAAAGCAAACAGGAGCTCTTATTTAGATCAGAGGACGCTCATCCCAGGCAGGCAGCAGGGGCTTCGGGTGGAAGGAATGAATCAAGTAAGGTGCGAATACTGTGTTTCAGTGATTGATTTCTCCCTGAAATTAGCTCCGCTACTCTACGGACTTCCTTACTTAGCCTTTCTTTCCCATTTCACTAATGGAAGAATTGAGCCAAAATTCTCAATGAATTGAGCGAGGGTGAGAAAGGTCAGTAATTGAATTTCTAACTATAGAAATCTGTTCTCAGTGAGCTTTGAATCTTTTAATTGGTAGTTGGTTAAGGATTGGAGGAATGGGAGTTAGATCTGTCCCTAGTTCCCCTAGCCCTAGATTAAGGTTACTTGAAACAGGAGATAGAGTTTTTCTAAGGAGGTTAGCTGGTTAGTGATGGGAAGCCAGTTGTTAGTCCCCTTAGCCCTGGATTGAGGTTAAGAGTTTGTAGGGAAGAAAGGTAGAGAGTAGAGGGAGAGTCGATTTGGTAAGTTGGTTTGGTAAGCCAGCCCCTTCAACAAGGGATTTCAATGGCAACAAACCGCTCCCCAGGATGAGGCAAAGAATGGGGTGGGGGGACTTCCAGTTGTTCGAGCAAGCAAATGGCTAGCAGGGCCGAGGAAGCACAATGAACGGGACGACAGAAGTTCCACAAGACCGGAGATAGATGTTCTTCTTCCCTGAGAAAATTTCTCTATCTATTAGCGAGTTTCGCCGTACAATCCGGCTGAAATGAATGGAATGAGGAACCGGGAAATCACTATAGTTGTGGGAATTCGTCGGATGTAACTCATCCGGAAGTGCTGGTTCGAATCCAGCTCGTGACAAAGCCTGGGTCATATGGTATGGAACAATCTTTTGATTATGAAGCGCCCGCTAAAGAAGAGATACTTAAGTGTGGTAGGAGGGAGCTAGGAGTCTTCCATTCATGCCCAGACTCGGATGCTAGAGAATAGTCTGGAATGCTCTCTTTCTATCTATGCCGCATCTTCCATGAACGAAACCAAGAGGGAAAGCAGAGAAAGCATTAGTCCATTTGTAGTTCCGGCACTCTGTATGTGCTGCTATGATAGTAAACTCTTCCTGCTCTCTTAAGTTAAGGATGTTCGTGACCTAATAGGAGTGACTGTAGTCAAGCAAGCAGAAGGTTACAGGCAAGCGGGGTAGTGTACTTTTATCCGCAAAGAATGGGATTGATGCTCAGCTAAGGAATCCCCTACTAATCGAAAGAGGGGATTCAAAAGTGTCTATTCAATATTCCAAGGTGCGAAGGGTCGATGTAATTGAGAAAGAAGCGCTCTAGCTCTCACTTGAAGTACAGGAAGGATAATGACTCGAGCTTTTCCGAATGAAAGGCGATAGGGGACGTACCCTAAGGAAGCAAGAAGGGAGGATTTTCTTTCCTTTACCGCTAGAACCTTTCTTTCACGAGTGAACCCGGGCACGAGCCTACCTTGTAAGAACCAAAGAATGGGTACCTAGGGAATGAACCGAGTTAGAGGCGTATGCTTCCTTGACCGATAGTTTGAGTTTGTGGAACAAGTTGTAGAGATCCCATACTTTCTAGTACTTGGGGAGAATCCCAGTAAGAAATAGCTTGAGTTGTTGGTGGAAGTGACCTAGACATATTTCTATTTATAGGTCCTAGCCCTTTTCTTCCGCTAGGTAAGTTGGGAAGTCCAACATAAGGCAGGTCAATTACATCGAACCTCAATTCCATCGAGCCTTGCTTAGTCTGCCTATGGTTGATAGTGAACAGCAGATATGCTACATCAAGCACTCACTTTCTGTCTATTGGCCTTAGAACACTCCTTCTTATGTTGTTTTCAATGAAGGGGAAGTGATTCCTGAGTTCCTTCGCACAGGGTTTGAATTAAATTAAGTAAGTTTTGTCTACATCTTCTCTGCAATTACATCAGGAAAGAAAGCAGATACTGATGCTGAATGCACTTAAAAAATCCCATGTCTGAATGCCTTAAACTTCGATTCCAAAGAAAGCAGAACTAGACTGCCAACGATCTGACGATAGAGAGTCTTCACCTTGTGGACCTGCTTTCGCCTAATGGTAATCTTTGTCTTTCCTTCTGTCTTTCGGGGATGGGATTGGGTGTCCGAGTACCGATAACTAAGTAGATGTCTCACAGGCGAAGGATTAGACGTCTTTGTACTCACGAAGCAGGTCTACAGCTTTCTGTTTTACCTCAGGTGGTAGAGATTTTCCCACCTGGACAACTTTGCCCGAGTTTGAATTGGGGAACGAACGATCTAAGTAAGGAGGTAGCTCCAGGAAGGTAGTTCTTTGACCCAGTTCAGTGAGACGCTCCGCAAATGTTGAAAGAATAAGCGATGACATTTGTATGGTCTTGCTGTTGATGGTACCTAAAAATGGGGTGCTGCCCAAGCTGAGCTAACTACAGGTCCGAATATACTGCGATCACCCAGACCTTTCTAATACTGAATCTAATAGTGAAAGAAATCCTGTATAAGAAATTTCTTACTAAATGCGCTTGCTTCCGTCTTCAGTTCAGAAGAATGTTCCATTGATTGGACCATACCCATTAGCCTAGCGACTGCTTAAGATAAGAAGGCAAGAACAATGGAAGACCGGATAGACACAAAAAGAAAGAGAAAAAGAGTTAAGCCGCTTGACCTGCGAGGAATTCAAGAAATCATAGGCGCGGAAGGCCAATGAACATCGGCTTCAGACCTTACCTTAGACGTACCCTACTTCCTCAAAATGAACGTAGAGATGATCCAATCTCTGGACTGGAGCCCCGGCTTTCTATTTTCCAGCTTAATAAAGATAAAGATGGAAGCTGTTCCCGCCTTACCTCTAACTTTCCTTAGTAGACACTGTATTCATTTACTAAATAAAGTAATTTCACTACTGGACTCCGCTCGCTTTCTATAGATAAGAGTTGAATACACTGAAACTACTAAAAAAAAAAGTATGCTTACCCGGGATAACTATAACTAGTAACTAAAAGTAATAAGCTTGACTCCTTTCAGGAGTAGGTATGCGGTCAAGCCTGTTGGATTCGTTTCGTTAACATGATTCCTCGAAAAGTCATTATTTGATTCTTGATCTTTCGATCGTAGCGCGAAGACATCACCTCCTTCTGGTAGCATCATCGCAATCACATCTCGGTTGGATTATCTGAAGTGAAGAAGTATACTAGAAATAGCTTTTCTTTGTCTTTGTTTGATTTGTTATGTTTGCATGTATGTGTGTGGTATGGGCGCAGCTCCTAGTGTAAAATGTTTACTACTTAATGCTATGCTAATAGTTGAATTTAGAAAGACGAATTCGTAAAAATGAAAATTTATGTGAAGTATCAAACCTCTATGTTTTGGATTCTGATCCATCTCTTTCAGGTACTACCTTTTTTAGTGCCTCTGTTATTGCAGATTCTCACACTTGGCATAACAGGCTAGGCCATCCTTCTTCTTCTAAAACTGCTATCCTTTCAGATTGACTCCCTACTCATAAGAATAAAAAGGTCAATCAGACCATTTGTAAAATCTGTCCTTTGGCTAAACAAAAACACTTACCTTTTCAATCTCATAATAACATTTGTGATGAACCTTTTGATCTGATTCACATTGACATTTTGGGCCCTTTTTCAGTTGAAACCTCAGAACAGAAGGTTTTCGATATTTTTGAACCATAGTGGATGATCATTCAAGGGCTACTTGGGTCTATCTTCTCAAAAGTCAAAGTGAGGTTCTCACTGTCTTCCCAGGGTTTCTAAAGCTCATAGAAACTCAATACAAAAGGGTAGCCAAAGCTGTTAGAGCCGATAATGCTCATGAACTCAAATTTCACACTCTTTTTCAAGAAAAAGGCATTCTTTCTTATCATTCTTGCCCTGAAACTCCTGAACAAAATTCTGTTGTTGAGAGGAAACCCAAAGATTCATTCCTTTGTTCACAACAACTCCCCGCAAGATGTTTCTCTCTACGTTTGATGATCGAACTTCTTAGTGTTAAGCAAAGCACTAGAAAGAAAAGAAAGAAGATCAAAGAGCTCTCGGAGAGAAAGAGTTTGCTAGGCCATGGAATATAGAAAAAGACCTCGCCCGTTGACTAACTCTCGAAACAGAATAAACAAGTGCTCTAGTTCCCTCTTTTATAAGAGTAAGAAATTACCTAGCTCGTTTCACTCGAGTTCCCTCTTTTAAAAGAGTAATAAATTATCTTGGACCCTATCCTCTCTGATTTGGAAAAAGATGATCTTGCTTGGGCCACAGAAGAAGAAGATTGATTGAATATTGAGGAATTGGACTTAGCATTCTTGCTATCTCTTGAATGCTTTGATCCATCTAAGCCCATTGACAAGCAGTAAGAGGAGAAATTGGGGGACTTTTGGGATAATTATGGTTTTTGAAGATACTGACAAAGCCCACTTGATGGTTTGAAAAGCCCACGTCCGAGTCCAAAATGGAATGGAATTACTTGGGAAGAGTTGATGGGGGACACGAAAATTTCCAAGGAAAGCCCAAATGAAAACAAATAAGAGTGGTCGTGGAGAAGGGGACTCGTTGTACTGAAAAAGCTATTGCTAGTGCTCACTTACTCTATACCGGTCTTAGTGGACTGACAGAGTGAGCTGGAAAGGTTCCGTCTTTCCGGGGAAATCTAATCAAGAGAGCTAGCTTCGGTCTCACGTAGCTCACCTAAGAAAGGACGGAGCTGTCGAGTGAGGATTGGCCGAGGGCAGTTCGAGATGTACCTGGGTACAAATCAGCCAATAAAAAAAAGACAAGTAGAAGCGAGTTCAATCGGAGTAGGCAGGGCTAAATAGTGCAAGTAGGGTACGTAAACGAGTACAGATCACATGCTTTTTGTACTGGTCAGTGAGCTGTCGAGTAAGGAGTGCTCTATCTCTTAAGAAAGGGGCTTTGGAAACCTGCCTTATTAGACGAGAAAGGGGAGTACTCTCTGATGTGCGTTCTATTATTGCCTCCTATTCCTGAGTGAGTGATCGGAATTAAGCCGCGTGGCGATACCCGCCAAAAACAAAGGACTATTTGATTTGCTTTTTGGGCAGGGCCCTTCTTCGTACTCCAATCCGTACGGGGAGAATTCTTCAGCGCACTAAAATCTAGTTAAGGGGGTTCCATATTCATGAAAAGCCGGGGTTGAACCATGTTACGGAACTAAGACAAGAATTATGACTAATAAGAAAGGGTTTAGGGCCTGCCTATAAATAGAAGCTTAAGTCTGTATTTGGCAAAGAGGACACTTAGAAGTCGGCAAGAAAGTGAGTAGACATGGATATCGTGAACAGACTGGCGAGCATTCAACAAGAAATACAAACCGTGGAAAACGAAAAGCTCCAATGTGAGCAAATGCTTGGTCTGTTCTGGGAGCATCCGCCTGCTCTCGATCCAGAGGTCGTAGGCAGGCGGATGCAACTTTTACGGGACCGCATTCGCGGTCTGGAACACAGGATTTCTTTTCTCCTGGAGGAGCAGGAAGCCCTAATTGTGCGTGGTGCTTTTGCTTTCATCCGCGGTCGCCGGGGAGACTAGAATAGAAGAGTCCGTCGACTCTTTCTTTCGATAAGATTAAAATAAGGAGTCCGTCGACCCAAAGTAGTGTGTTTTAATGCATGGCTTTCTTTGTTATCTTTCATGTTGTTCTATGTCTTTTGTTCACTTAATATGTTCTTAGTTCACTTTGTAATGTTGTGTTTAGTTGTGTGGCTGGTCTACGGTGTGTGTAGGCTTCCTATTGGATGTACTCTTATGTATCAAAAGGCTTGTAGTGCTGGAATTGGAATGAATCAAATCTGCTTTGTTAAATATTCCTTATTTTTTTTTTTACGTAATATCCGGTCTTCAATCTTCCTTAGATGTAGATGCTACTTCCCTCGTCTCGTCCGCACTGCCCCTACAACAGATAATAAAAGTCCGTAATAGCACGCGAAAAAAGCTTATGGACGATTCTATCCAAACCTAAAGTAGAAGAAAGCCTACGAAACCATAAAGCTTCCCGGATCTCCCGTTTGGTAACAAACCAAAAGAAAGATAGGATAATAAAGATTGTTACCATAAATATGAAAGCGATCGATGATATCACATTGGTTGGACACTAAAGGGTGAAACTTTGCTTTGTGGTTCCCACAACTCACGGTTGACGAAGGCAACACATAGTCGGCTGGGAAAGCAGTATACCGGAAAATCTCATTAATCTTAGTATGGAAGAGGCTCGTCGAGACCTCCCTTTTCTTTTTGTTTATTACGAAGCGAGAGGTTTGTCTCAAAGAAATGAGAGAGTCACCGGCAAAGTCTTAACTAAACTATTCCGACTGAATATGAGCCTAAAAAAAAATCCTAACTTCCTTCAATGCCTTCTCATTAGTAGGGGCCGATCTGACTCCATATTGCTCAACGTGTCGCTAAGCAGAATCTCACTTCTTTCCATCCGCTAATGGACCTCTTGATGCTCGACCAGCCATCAACCGCATCTGACTTTGATCCATAAGTAGATTCAATAGGAGGGTACCATCTCGCTTCTCTTTCCTTGTACGTTCCAGCTCGCTTCGTCTGCTTCAGAGTGGGAAAAGAAGAAGGTAGAAAACCGAGGTGAGCAAAAGGCTCTTTCTTCTTAATACGCTTAGATAGTTCATTGACTTACGATACCAGGAATATCAATGAACCCGATTATTGCGATTGCTCAGGATACCCTTTTTAGCTTCTAGAATCTATTTCTTAGTTCAAGATCCCTCTTACTAATACTAACTGGAATCAAAGAATTAGTGAAGGTAAACAGCCAGAGCTAGAACCACAATGAGAACGAAAAAGCATAGTATACCTTATTCCCCGGGATTCGCAGAAAACCGGGAAAGTAGAGCATCATATAGTAAAGCAGGACTAAAGAAAGGATCTTTGACTGTCCTAGAGAGCTGAAATCAATCGTACATTTCACCAACTTCCATTTCAATAGCTGCCAGAGAGAAGTAAAGTGAGAATATAGGTATTGCATTGGTCTGGGAAAGCCCTCCCTAGGGACCGGGGAAGCTTCATGGCATTTATCCTACTCTGTTGCCGGGGAGGATAGCTCCTTCATTGACGAAAGGTGCTTCAGTGACCAATGTTGGTGCCATTTCTTCTCTTGGAGGAATGGTAGTTTTGTAGTGTGCTTTGAAACTCCAAAGCTCACACGGTGTGCCTTCCCATATATGCTGTCTTCACAGAAATAAAGAGATGACACCTTCTTACCATCAATGTACCCTTTTTTCACCAGCAGTTCTAGCCCTTTTTGACTTGGCCTAACCTGCTGTGCCACAGTGAAGTTTCATCCTTCTTGTCCTCATTTATGAGAGCTTCTGTCTCAACAACTTTGCCTTGTAGGAAGTATAGACTGTCGTACTGTTTTCCTCTTAGAACAACTCTGCAACCCTTTAGCACTTTCAAGATTCCATTTTCACCTCTATATGCACAACCCTGTGAATCCAGTGTTCCTAGTGAGATAAGGTTTCTCTTGAAATCTGGTACATACCTCACTTGTGTCAGAATCACCACTGTTCCATCCTCATTTAGGATCTTTATACTTCCTATTCCTTTCACTGATGATGTTGTGTCATTTCCCATCTTGATTATCCCTGTGATCTCTTCATTCAATTCATCAAACCACTCTTTCTTGGGTGTCATGTGGTAAGAACAATCTGTGTCCATGATCCACTCTTGTTCAAGATCCAGATCAGTAATATTCAAGGCTTCAGCTGCATATAGGACATTCACTTGACCTCTGTTCTTTTTACCATAGCAGACTCTCCTCTTACTGTGTTCTGGTCTTTTGTCTTATCATGATAAGCCTTTCTACTGGGACAATTCTTCTTAAAATGTCCTTCTTCCCCGCATGAACAGCATCCCTTCTTTCCCTTTGCATCGGAACTAGAGCTTGAGGGGAGGAATATGTGATTTGTTCAACGGATTTCCCTTCATAAACTGACTTGATTGATGCTACGAATGAAAGCCTTTGGGATATAGCACAGAGAAAGAAGAACCTATTCTATTACAAATGCAGTTATGTAGGGATAGGTGATAGGTTGGTCCATAGTAGAGTAGCAATGACAACTGCTACTAGGAGAGCTACCTTTTCAGACCAGGGGAACTCAATAACTAGCGTCTGAACGCCAGAGACTATTGAAAGACCGATACCGGGATAACTAGATAGGGCAGCACTTAGACCAAGGACTGACTCAAAGAAAGGAAAGGGAAAGCATCAACAACCTATTCTTGTACAACCTCTTTTCTGCATATAAGAAGTTGCAAAGCGAAGCTGCTACTGGTCCCCGAACTTGTCGAAAAGGTCAAAAGAAGTAACTAATCTAGAAGAAGTAGACCCCTCATTTTATTTAGCGAGCAGCTCTCATTTATTCTATTTGCTGGCCACTCTCCTGTAGTTTCCCACCTTTTACAGTACAGTCTCAATCAGAGTAACAGGCCTTAAAGGGGCTTCTAACGGGCAAAGACCTCTACACATCCACTCTTTTATGCCTTCTTTCAAAAGATTCATTCCTTTGTTCACAACAACTCCCCGCAAGATGTTTCTCTCTACGTTGGATGATCGAACTTCTTAGTGTTAAGCAAAGCACTATCAACAAAAGTTCGTCGTGAAGATCAGCTCTCCTCAATAGTCAGATAGGATCTTAGACACCGGGGACCGGCTTCGCGGGATCGCCTTAAAGGACCTGATCCACTCATGGCGAAGCTTATTTGGGCGGTGTTTTCTTGATCCGATTTCTCACTTGAATGAGTCAACCATCATTTCTTTTCTTACTAAATTCAACTATGTATTCTGATTAAAGAGCTTATTCTCTTGATTCATGTCCACCTTGCCCCTGGTAACTTAAGGATGAGTTTCGAAATTAGGAAGGATTGGACTGCAGATTTAGAAAGAGAATGGGGAGCCCTCATCAATGAATTAATGAGTTTCTTCGCCCTCTCTTGGTGATAGTAGCTCTTCATCAGCTTATAGTAGTAGCTGAGCTCTTCCGCTAGCTTACTAGCTCTGGTAGTCAGGCTCTTCGGTCAATAGTTCTACTGGAAACAGCTTCCTGTATCACTGCTTTTTCATTTTTTTTAATGCTTATATTTTCTGTAAAGATCTCGATGACCGCTTAATTCATCTTTCCTTTCCCGCTCCTGAATGAAAAGTGGTTTTTTTTATTCCTACGGTCTTGGCGTGATCTCTGAAACTGAAATTCGACTGAAAAGTTACCAATAGAATAGGCTTTAGAGTAGCTCTTTCCAAATAGGTCGAGTAGCCATTTCTAGAAATAGAATGAATTAAAAGGAGCCAAATAGTTGGGATTCACACGCACAGCCTTATCCTATGAGTCTGCCTATGCTACGCGCCTGCCTTTGAGAGCCTTTCCGCTGGTTCCCTTCGTCGGCGTCATTGAACCTCGTTAGCATTTCGAAAAGAATTGGAGGCTCAAAACGAATGGTCAAAGGAATTGATGATTCGTGTTTAGTCTCCGATCTTCGCCTAGTCTTAGAACCTGCACTGTAGAGAGGCGCTGCGCTGCCCTCTTTCTGCCGCTCTCCTCCCAGATGTAGGTCTTCCTGGAAGTGAGAACACTGCTGCCCAACTTATAACCCGGTCACTCCCCGTCTTCATCCTAGACGCCACTGGTACTATTCATCTATACTATATATGGATGACTCCTGCTTTCTCCCCAATGGAATGATCAGGACCCTAAAGAAGGATCGTCTCACTCCAACTAGAATAAAGATGAGCTAGTTAGCGCTGGAGTTTTCTTGCTTCTTCGCCTCTGGATAGTAGTTTGAATGAATCTTTGATACTGGGATTCACTCTTGAAGGAAAGATCTTCCACTCCTACGCTTTCAAGCGATTTGGATTCCAAGACGATAGATAGGCCGGTTATGAAAAAGAGGGATCGAGCAGGACGAAGTCAACCCGGAAAGAAAGTCGGATAATATGAAAGGTCATCCGTCTCATTCTAAGCGCAAAATTCTTTTTTTTCAGAGAAAGAAGAGCCCATCAGTTCTCACTCTTCCTTACCAGTCAGTTCCCGGGTCTATAACAAAGCAGTCACAGTGTGTCATCTTCTTGCGTGGAAGTGAGTCCTCCATTAATGGTATCAATGCCTGTCCCCCTCTCATCCCTGTCTATTGGGCTTCACGCTAGCCCCCATTTCGATCAAGAAGAAACTTCCCAGTCCCAAGTGAGAAAGTGAGAATAGTCAGATGATCCCATCTCATAGATAATTGGCTGTCCCGGAAAGAGAGGAAGTGATGAATATAGAAGATCTAGCTCTCATTCCTACAGAATAGACGACATCAGAAGGAAAGATCAGTCGATAGAATAGAATCCGAGGATTTGCTTGGATTTGTCCGCTTCATCTCCCCCGGTTTACGCTTCCAGGTTCTCACATTTGGTTCTCGGAAAAGAACAATTGAATTCGGATGTGATTTGACTTCTTCCCTGATGATCTTGTCGGCCCTATCTATCCTGAAAAAGAAGCATTCCAGAATCAAAAAGAAGAAAGGTCTCGACGAGCATTAACTAGTTGATGAGGTCTCAACGAGCGACTGAAAGGAGAGGAGAAAAAAGCTGCTAGAAAGAAAGTGAGCTACGATCGGATAAGGTATGCGCCTTCTATTATTGATGTTGTCACTGCCTCAACTTAACCTCAGAATCAGATTGAACGTCAACGAGAAGCGTCAGTCCAAGCTAAAGAGGAATGATGGAGAGCAAGAAAAGTCCTGTGCTGACTCTGTGTTCTAAGCTGCCATTTCGATCAAAAGTATACTTATCTTTCCTCCTACTCGAGAATGATGGATCCGGGGAGGCAAGGAAGTAGTAGAAATGTTGAAGAGGAGACTTAAAGGCAACTCGAGTCAAACGAGAGGTCCATAGGGACTCGACTGAAAGGAGAGGTACGGAGTGACTCGACCCTTGGGAGAGGTTTAAATAACTCGAGTGAAACGAGAGGAGACAACCCGCTCTTGAATTTGAAACTATGCGCGTCGCGTCTTCGATCTAGCAATCTTGGACAATTGTTTTGATGAGCTGTCACTAAACTAAAAAAAGAGAGAAGAGAAAGAACTGGGAATGGGCGCCTGGTTGCTTGCTTACCAAGCCATCCTGGCAAGCTCCTCCAGTTCGATTATTATTCTTGACTTGACTTTGTATAAAAACTACTCACTATCAAAATGAAAGACGATCGATTATCTACCCAAGAAGATAGAGAGTCCCACATACGAGAAAAGGTCACAAATAGAGTTGAACCAAGTAACATTGCAAAGGCATAATGATAGTAGGGTCGGGATATCCCCGCCCTCCGAACCGGACGTGAAGGTCTCCCCTCATCCGGCTCTCCGCAGGGGAATCTCCACTCACTGCTTCCCCTAATATCCTCCCTTTACCACATCATGGGGGTTTACAGGAGATCCCAGAGGCTCGCTCGGAAAGGCTGCTATACCATACCTTTTGACTCAACTCTACTCTAGTAGTCACTAGACTCACTAGAATAGTCCGTCCGGCTGCTCTTGCTGAAATCATTACTCTTCATTCTCCCGTGCTCTAGCAATTGCGCTCCCTAGACCACTACCATGTAGTTAGGTAGGGACATCCGTAATGACGGGAATCTAGGAATGAATGGGGATCCCTATCAATAAGAATATGAAGAATATCTAATTAGTTACACTACCTTTCTCTCACTCAATAGATCTATCTGGTCTGGATACGGTACAGTACAATACGAGACGATGGAATGCTATGGGATGGATGGTAGAGGGATGCCTACGCCCAAAAGCGATGATTCACTTGTCCCCTTGTCCATAGGGACCTCGTGGCATACAACCGAAACGACTCCCGCTAGATAGCCGCCCCTATCTCTCTTTTTACAGCCTCGTGGACGGACGAAAGAAGGCA